CCTATTGATAAAGCCTTAACTTTAGGTCTTTTTTAATTTTGAACTCGAGTCCATTGTGAAATAAAGTTTGTATCTAGGGACTCTTCACCTCGCTTCAAAGCGACTTCTCCCTAGATACCTCGATTCCATTAAATTGCGAATCTATTCCGAGTCCGAAGAGATGGATTGTGCGAAAGATTGAAAACCTATTTGCAGACGTCAACTCCAACTAAGTTGAACTCCATTCATGGGAAAGTTTTCGGTAAATCAAGCCCGAAATGCTTTTCGAGAATGGCTACTATCCGTTTTACATCGTCTATGCGCAAGTGTTCGATTTTCATAAGATCTTCGTGACTATTATTTAAAAGGTCGAATACTGTAGATATATTAGACCGTTTAAGGCAATGATAGACCCTGGGTGGCAAGTCTAATTGATCAATAAAAATCGATTTTAAGGCTCTTTTTTTTTTGTTCTTTCGTATTTTAACCAATTTATCAGGAAGGAGAGGGGGACATAGAGGAAGCAGATGTTTATTCTGCTCGAAATGTAAGTTTTCCTCTTCGGTCTGTAAAAAGGGAATAAATAAATCAATCAAATTTCGGGAGGCCTCCTGCAGTGCTTCTTTCGGGGTTAAACTTCCATTTGTCCATATTTCAAGAAAGAGGATCTCGTGTTTCGCATTTCCAGTCCCATACGAATGAATACTATAATTCACATTTCGAACAGGCATGAAGATAGCATCTATAGGATAACTTCCATCTTGGACGTTATTGGATGTTTTGATACGATATCCACGATTCCTCTCGATTTGTAATCGAATACACAACTCAATTGGTTCCGTCAAGCTAGCTATCTGCTGTGTATTATCAATGATTTCGACATAAGGCGGTGCGATGATATCTTTGGCGGTTATCGATCCGGGGCCCCTGGCACAAATGGCTGCCTCACAGGGTCCATATAGATTACTTCTCAATACAATTTCTTTCAAATTCATTAAAATTTCATGGACTGATTCTTGAATACCGACTATGGTAGAATATTCATGCGGTATTTTTGCAGATTTTGCGCGTGTGATACATGTTCCTTCGATTTCTCCAAGCAAAGCTCGTCGCATCGCAATGCCGATTGTGTCGGCTTGACCTTTCAGAAGTGGAGAGAGAATAAATCGTCCATAAGAAAGACGTTTACTGTCCGTTCTTGATTCAACACACTTCCACTGGAGTGTCCGAGTATCTATTCGTACTTGCTCTCGAACCATAATAATAGTATTTGATTAGATCATTGAATCATTTATTTCTCTTGTTTTTCTTGCTGTTAAAATCGCTTCAATTTGGATTTTTACACACGTCTTTTGTTCGGAGGTCGACAGCCATTATGGGGCAAAGGGGTTATATCCCGTACAAAAGTGACTCGTATACCACTTTTTAAAATAGCTCGTAATGCTGCGTCTCTCCCGATACCGGCACCTTTTATCAAGACTTCGGCGCGTGGCATCACTACTGTACGCAGAGCGGTTACTGCTGTGGTTTCAGCAGCAAATGGCGACGCTTTTCGTTTCCCACGGAATCGACAATTACCGGCAGAGCATGAAGAAACCACTTGACCTTGTACATTTGTAACAGTTACAATGGTATTATTACGACCTGCTTGAACATGAATAACCCCTTTTGGTATTCTACGCGTCCTTTTACGTCGACGCCGGGGCATACGTGAAACCCATTTCAGTCTCGCTTTTGCCATATTTTAGCATCTCATAAATCTGAGTCAGAGATCAATGGATCTATCCATTTTTGGATATCGGGCCTTTCCCGAGGTTGATTATCCTTGTCTTTGCTTATGCCTTGGGTTGGAACAAATTACGCGAATTTGGCCCTGACGGCGGATTAATCGACAGTTGGCACAAATTTTACGAACAGAGGCTCTTATTTTCATAGTTGCCGACTTTTCACCAAAATTCTGAATCTACGTCTTGGAAGAAAATAAGTTTCTTGAAATTTGGCATCTCGAATCATATTGAATGAATGTTGAAGTTGAAAAAAAAAAAAAATACCGAAAATTTTGATTCTTATTTTTCGCAAAGTCAAAAATTCGACTAATTGAAGACTCATTGGATTATAATAAACCTAAGTGGTAACTTTCCCGAAATAGAACCGAGCATTAGATCATTAGTATCTAAATGAACCCCAAAGGTGTCGGTGAGAAGGATTCAACTTTCCGGAATCGATTGCTGTTTTTCACTTAAACGAAAACCTCTTTTCTTCGAGATGAACTTCTTTCGTCTGGACGAGCGAAACCCATAGAGATCATTTTGAAAGATGAGGTCGTAGAGGAGATACGATATTAGACAACCTGTCCCCTTTCTTTGTCACAAATAGAAAGTTGCGAATTTCATTTAGATATTAGAAGGATTACCATATATAACACAAACATTCTCCACCTATTCTTTCTAATCGAGCCTCTCGGTCTGTCATTAGACCTCGAGAAGTAGAAAGAATTACAATCCCCATCCCCCCTAAAATTCTAGGAATTCGTTGATAGTTAGAATAGATTCGGAGACCGGGTCGACTGATGCGTTTTAAATTTAAAACTTTTCGATTTCTATAAGAATCGTTCCGATTCCTTCTATAGCGTAGGGTTAAAATCAAAAAAGATTTGTTGTTTTCGTGATGTGTTCTTACGTTTTCGATAAAACCTTCGCGTAAAAGTATTTTTGCAAGACTTTCGCTGAGATTCGTAAATGCTATTCGAACCACTCTTTTTGTCTTCATCTCAGCATTTCGTATCGAGGTTAGTATGTCAGCAATAGGATCCTTAGCCATAATGAAGTAAAGTCTGGGTCCTTGCCAATTTTGAGATAATCAACATGTTTTTCTTGTTTTTGCTTTGGTTATGACTATGCATTTGTCAAGGTATATGCGTGAGACACAACCTAGTACCTGAATCTTACTTGATTTCTTTCAAATAACTACTCTCAACATAACTTTCTTTTTTTTTCTGGAATGATATTATCATGGAACTAGATTGGGGTCTCATTTTATAAGACTTCGGGAGCTAATGAAATGATTTTAGTAAACTTGAACTGTCTCAAGTCCTCTGCAATCGCACCAAAAACGCGAGTGCCTTTTGGATTGCCTTCTTGATCAATGACAACTGCAGCATTGTCATCATATCGGATTATCATACCATCGTCGCGTTTGAGTTCTTTACAAGTACGTACAATTACAGCTCTGACCACTTCTGATCTTTCTAGCGACATTTTCGGAACTGCTTCTTTGATCACAGCAACAATAACGTCACCAATATGAGCATATCGCCGATGACTAGCTCCTATGATTCGAATACACATCAACTTGCGAGCCCCGCTGTTATCCGCTACATTTAAATAGGTCTGCGGTTGAATCATATCATTTTTTTTATTATAAATTTTTTTAGGCAAAGGGCGAAGAAAAAAAGAAATATTGTTTGTCCAAAAAACAAAACTTGCACCTGCGATTCGTTTGTATACAAAAAATCGCTTTTTTGGCTTTTTCCTTTTTCTTTTGCATTTCCAATTTTATCCCGAAAGAATGAATTGCGTTCGTATAGGCATTTTGGATGCTGCTATTGAAATCGCCCTTCTCGCTCTATTTTCGGTTACGCCACCAATTTCATAAAGTATTCGACCTGGTTTAACAACAGCTATCCAATATTCAGGCGATCCTTTACCCGAACCCATACGTGTTTCTGCGGTTCTGACTGTAACCGGTTTGTCTGGAAATATACGGACCCATATCTTTCCACCGCGGCGTGCATTTCGTGTCATTGCCCGTCGACCTGCTTCTATTTGTCTTGCTGTGATCCAAGCGGGTTCAAGTGCCTGAAGAGCATATTTACCGAAACAAATAGAATTACCTCGATAAGAAATTCCCTTCATTCGTCCTCTATGTTGTTTACGGAATCTGGTTCTTTTGGGGTTATAGTTGATGGTTGTCCATCTCTACTCCAGAATCGGACGTGAGAGTTTCTGCTCATCCGGCTCCTCGCGAATTCTAAGGAAATTTCGATCAAATAGAATTTGAATTATGATCGACTTGTAGTTCATACAATATCCATCGATTTTAGAAGTATAAATAATAGATCGAAGTATGGAGTTCAGTGAATCGATCTCACATCGAGTAGTACTTTGTAGCTTCGTTCGATCGTAGAGTGAAAGAAAAAAAGAACTACGTCTATTTCTAGGGGAATCTAGAATATAAAAATATATAAAAAAAGAGACTCATCGAATAATATATATTATTCTATTCTTTTTGAGACTCTTCAAATGAATCTTTCACTTGTTTTCTCCTTGAATTTAACCACCTTAGCGTCTTTAATTGAGCCAAAGTTAGGAATCCAAAAAAAAGTTTTCGCGGGCGAATGTTGACTCTTTCAATTCAATTTTGATTTCAGTTATAGCCAAAATTTCTAACTTTTTCGAGTAGATGAATTGGTCTCGGGTCCGTTCCGCCATCCACATCAATGAATCTTTCTAATTCGTGTTCAATCGAATTTTTGAGATCCACAGGTTCCGTCGTTCTCATCGCTTCTTACTTAATGTTTAGGTCTGAATTCTGCAATGGAGCTCAATGCAAGTTGTACGTGAGTCAATTTTCTCAGTCTTTATTGACTCAAAGCTCTTGATTTTTTGGTTCTCTGGACGGATTCATTTTAGTATGGATGAATCTGTATGAATGCTTTCTTACATTGCCCCTTTTTATGAGATGGCTCATAGACCTTACATATGCCATATTGGAATTCGATAGCATCAATCATCGTTTTCTTTCTTTCTCTCAGCCTTCCATGTATCCACACCCTTATTTTCTTTTCTCTAGTTCGATTCACAACTGAGAATCTGATTTTTTGTTTTTATTTAGACAAAAAGGTTTCAGTTGCTACAAGGATATGACTGCTCAGTCATATCTTGACTGATTCTTTGGATCCAGATAATGCGAAGTGATGACTTGGGTATTTTTCTAGAGTTATTAGTTTCGACTATCAGTGGCTTAACCCGAAAAAATCAACGAGTCACACACTAAGCATAGCAATTCTATCCAGCATTCAATGGAATTTTTATTAAACCCGATAAATGTACTAAGACTTAGATACCGAACAAAACACAAGAAAGAACTCGCTAGACACTAGGTCGATATTTTATTAGAAACATTCTAATAAAATATTAACCTAAATAACAAGTAAAAAAATAGCGGAATTTTGTTCGATTTTCTGATAAGACAGGTTCCTTCGTTGATTCTTGGGACTAGTCGTCCGAGTCGGAATTGTAATTCAATTCCAAGAATTCTCTGAACGACTCGATCTCGGCGAAGTTCTTACAAAACATACGCCGGAACTCGGCTCGATGTGTGGGGTTATCGATCTTATTAAAGGTCTTTAGACGCCCGCAGAGGCTAACGAGTCGCTCCAACTGTAACTCGGACCAGTCTCGCGAGAGGCATAAGTCCACAAATGCGTCGTCGTTAGCGGATCCTCTGATCCACTCGGCGAAGCCCTCACAAATCATCCGACGGCACTGGTTTTTTTGTGGGTGGGTCCTAAAGCCCCGTAGAAACAGCAAGAGTTTCAAGAGTTTCAACTTCTGCGAGTCGGACCAGGCTTGCGATTTGCATAGGGCTAAGAATGGGTCTTCACTATTCTCCGAGGGTGTAGTAGAACCCAATGGTTCTTCACTATTCTCCGAGGGTGTAGTAGAACCCAATGGTTCTTCACTATTCTCCGAGGGTAGCGGCCCCCCGTTAGGAGAACAATGGCATTTGCTCTTTCTCTGCAGCTCCGCACTAAAAAACCTCGAATAAAGTCCGCAAAAAACGCCACGGACAAATGATTTTCCTACCATATCAATTTTCTCAAGCATTCAATGGAATTTTTATTAAACCCGATAAATGTACTCAGACTTGTGACTTCAAAAAATTTGGAGGTTTGGGATTGAACAGAAAAAGAAGAAATGTCTTTCTCGTTTTTTAGGACAGTATTCACTAGAAGGGAAGGTCCAGTCAAAGTTTCGTATTCTCATCAATAAATATCCAAATTTTAATGCCTAAGATCCCAGAAATCGTTTGAATTGGATAGGAACAATAATCGATTTTCGCTTGAATCGTTTGTAAGGGAAGTCTACCTTCTCGGATCCATTCAACCCGCGCAATGTCGTTTCCGTCAATACGTCCTGCAATTTGTATTCGAATTCCTTTTGTATTTGCTGCTTCAGTTAATTCAATTGCTTTTCGCATTGCTTTTCGAAATGAAACTCTAGTCTTTAATTGATAGGCTATAAATTCGGCAACAATCGTAGGATTTCGATAAGGCTCTCCAATTTTTATGAGAGCAAGATTAAATTTTCGGTTTACATAATCAAATTCTTTTTGTACATTTCTCTGGAATTCTTTCATTTCTTGTGGTCGCTTTCGCTTGTCAAATAATTTTTCGGATGCTGTATAGATTTTAATTTTGATTACATCGATTTGTTTTTGAATCTCTATACGTAAAATTCCGAGGGCGGAGGAGATTTTCATTTTTTTTTCTATATAATTCGTGATATAATCTCGTATGTTAGCATCTTCTTGTAAATTTTCCGAATACTTTTTTGGTTGTGCAAACCAAAGAGAATAATGACTTTGGGTTGTACCAAGTCTGAAACCAAGTGGATTTATTTTTTGTCCCATACTCCTCCAGTATTAGAGATCTCGTGCTCTTCTCGAGTTCGAGACTGATTTTTCCCTTTCGTTTTTGTTAACTCTTGCATGGAGTCTCTTTCAAAAAATTTCTCTGGCTTGAACCAGAATGTCTCTTCAGATTCACTTATGGAGATATCTTCCATTACAATCATTATATGGCAGGTCGGTTTTTTTATTCGATAACTACGTCCTCGCGCTCGAAGTTTTAGTCGCTTCATAGTAGTACCCTCGTTGACTTCAGCTTTACTAATGACTAAATCTGCTTCGTCAGAACCAAGAAGGGAACTAGCATTTGCTGCTGCCGAATAAACTACTTTAAAAATGGGATAACATGCTCGATAAGGCATAAGGTCTAATATCATAAGTGTTTCTTCGTAAGAACGTCCACGAATTTGGTCAATGACCCTTCTCGCTTTGTGAACAGACATAGAGATATGTTGACCTAAAGCGTAGACTTCAGTTTTTTTCTCCTTTATGACTATGACCATAAAATTTTCCTCCTACTAATCAATTATAAACATATAAACATCTCTCTATTTTCACTCTTCTTAACGATGAGATTTAGTATCGTTTTCTGTATGTTCTAGAAAATTAACAGTAGGTGCGAATTCTCCTAATTTGTGGCCGATCATTCCATTAGTTATATAAATCGGTAAATGTTCCTTTCCATTATGGATAGCAATTGTATGTCCGATCATTATCGGTACAATCGTCGAGGCCCGGGACCAAGTTTTGATTACTTCTTTTTCGGTTTTTGTGTTAATCTTATTAATTTTGTTTAATAAATGATTGGCTACAAAAGAATTTTTCTTTTTT